AAGAACGAAATGCTATAATTCTTACATATGATTTATTAATTTATTCAGAAGGAATTCGTCGAGATTGTACACTTTTTTCCTATTTATCTTATTCTAAAAAAAATATGTATATAAATAACACAAATAAATAAAGTGCAGCCGGTTGGGTCCAACCTATTCTTGAAATATACAACTCGCACACACTCCCTTTCCAAAAAAAATCAATACACCAAGCACTACACTTAGATTTATTAGATTTGTTGCTAAAATATCGGTATTAAACCCGAAACTCCCGGCAGATGGCCAGTGGCCTAAGGAAACGAAAGAATCGGTTACATTTTTCATATGCTCTCCTCTTATAGATAGGACTAACAAAGAACAGAGTTCTTTTTGTATCACTTGACTCGCCCTTTTTTGATCGATTTCTTTTTCTTAATTTTTTTCTTTGTTTTAAGTTTCCGATAAGATACTTATTAAGTTGGGTCCTAGGTCTTGTAGAAATTGCAAAATAATTCCCCTGTTCAAGCACTTCCTAAAAAGTAAAAATTCCATCGTACTAAACGAAGGACGGGAAGGAATAAAGCGAGCAAATCCACTAATTCGTCATCCTCAAATCAGTCTTTCCCGGGGTATTGTTCCAACAAATACATAATTGTAGGAATGAAGTAGTAATATAATTCACAGAAGCAAACTGCAATGAATTAATAAAATAAGAAAAAGTGTGTAATGCACTTTTTTACATTTTCGTTCTAGGATGAAATTAAACAAAAGGATTTGCAAATAAAAGTGCTAATGCTACAACGAGCCCATAAATGGTTAAAGCTTCCATAAAAGCTAGACTAAGCAATAAGGTGCCTCTTATTTTTCCTTCTGCTTCTGGTTGTCTCGCAATACCTTCTACGGCTTGGCCTGCAGCAGTACCTTGACCAACTCCAGGTCCAATAGAAGCAAGCCCTACGGCCAATCCAGCAGCAATAACGGAAGCGGCAGAAATCAGTGGATTCATGATGATAGGTTCCTCGCACCAAAAAAAAATGGTTAATGATACAATCAACCTTATTTGATCACTAAAAAATATCGAATCGAAGTAACTAAAACTTCAAAAAAATATATATAGATAGGGATAAACCCTATATAACTAATATATATATACTATCACATATACATTTATTTCTTTCATAACGGAAACCCCCCGCATTTTTTATTGAATCAGATTCTAGAATAATTCGTCGAAAAATATACAGGAACTATAGCTGGATTTATAGACATTACATATAGACATATATCTAGTGTGATCCCCCTAACCCATCCTTCGTAATATCGTCTATCTTTCCTCTTAGAACTCTAGTCATATATACATATAGATTTCTTATTTCTATCTATATATGTATATGTTACCGAACCAAATCTATTTTCTTGAACCATGCATTGCCTCAGTCGGGGTAAGCTTAAAAAAAGAAGACTTTTTTGAAAACTAATCAATGATGACCCTCCATGGATTCCCCTATATAAGCCGCGGCTAAAGTTGCAAAAATGAGAGCTTGAATACCGCTTGTAAATAATCCAAGAAACATGACAGGGATAGGAACTACTGAAGGTACTAAAGAAACAAGAACAACAACTACTAATTCATCCGCCAATATATTTCCGAAAAGTCGAAAACTCAGAGATAAAGGTTTTGTGAAATCTTCTAGGATGTTAATTGGTAAAAGGATTGGAGTTGGTTGAATGTATTTTCCAAAATAAGCCAATCCTTTTTTGGTAAGACCCGCATAAAAATATGCCACGGACGTGAGTAAAGCTAAAGCAACAGTAGTATTTATATCATTCGTGGGGGCAGCCAACTCTCCATGAGGTAACTGTATGATTTTCCAAGGTAAAAGAGCTCCAGACCAATTAGAAACAAAAATAAATAAGAACATGGTTCCAATAAAGGGAACCCAAGGCCCATATTCTTCTCCAATCTGAGTTTTACTCAAGTCTCGAATAAATTCAAGAATATATTCAAAGAAATTCTGCCCGTCGGTAGGAATAGTTTGTGGATTCCGAACAGTTATGATAACTGACCCTAATAAGATAGCAATTACTACCCAAGAAGTGATAAGTACTTGAGCATGAATTTGTAAACCTCCTATTTGCCAATATAAATGTTGGCCTACTTCTACACCTGATATATCGTAGAATCCTTTGAGTGTTTTAATGGAACATGGTATAACATTCATATTGCCCTCTGACAGAAATAAAACTTAAAGAAAAAAAATTATTTTGATTCAACCATCTCTTTTTCAACTTATCTACTTTCATCATTAATCATATATTTAAAAAACCAAGAAATCACATAACATAATATCCCATTTTTTCTCTTTTTAAAAATGCAAGACAAGAATAATAACCAATCTAAGAAATCAAAATAATTAACTAATCTTATTATTCTTAATCATAACATAATCATAATCAATGACTTCTTATATAGCTAGAACAATCCTGACAAATTGCGGATACTAATTTGTTAAGAATCAATCGGATTGAAGCTATAACGTCATCGTTGATTGGAATCGAAATATCTGCAAGATCCGGGTCACAATTTGTATCGATTAAACAAATTGTTGGAATTCCTAAAATGACACATTCTCGAAGAGCTGTATATTCTTTTTGCTGATCAACGATGATTACAATATCGGACAACCCAGTCAGATATTTGATCCCACCCGGATATGTTTGCAAAGTCGATAATTTTCTCTTCAACATTGCTGCATCTCTTTTAGGGAGACGGTTGAGTTTCCCCATCTTTTGTTCTCCTCTTAAGTCTCTGAACTTATGAAGTCTCGTTTCTGTAGTGGACCAATTCGTTAACATACCACCGAGCCATTTTTTATTAACATAATGACATCGAGCCCTTGTTGCAGCTGAGACTACTAAATCCGCTGCTTTATTTTTGGTACCAACTATTAAAAAGGTTTTCCTCGACTTGCTGCATCAAAAACTAAATCACAGGCTTCTGATAAAAAACGAGCAGTTCTAGTAAGATTTGTAATATGTATACCTTTACGCTTTTCAGAAATGTAAGGGGCCATTCTAGGATTCCATTTCTTAGTACCATGATCAAAACGAACTCCCGACTCCATCATCTCTTCCAAATGGATGTTCCAATACCTTCTTGTCATTTTTCCCGCGCTTTCTCTTTTTTTTTTTTAGAAATAACTAATTGTTCCTACGGAACCTTATAACGAGGTTGATCATTGATACATAGTCCGTAATTTTTATTTATTATTTACTTCATTTTTTTATTTAACAAAACTAGAAAGGAAAAAGAAAAAATCTCTGCTTAGGAATTATGAAATCGCGTAAATGAATTTTCTAATGTGTCATGGAAATTCTTTGGGCTACAAGAACAAAAAAATTCTCGATGGTGTAACAAAATATCTCTCATTTCCAACTTGAATACATTTTTCTTTTTTATTTCAAAATGAATGTTTTTGTCTTGCCTTGAATGGTGCACTAATTTTTTAAATCCGGTACCGATAGGGATAATTCCCCCCAGAACTACATTTTCTTTCAGACCCTTCAACCAATCAATACGCCCCCGTAGAGCAGCTTTTGCTAAAACTCTAGCAGTTTCTTGAAAACTTGCTTCAGATATGAAGCTTTGAGTATTCAGAGACGCCCTCGTTATTCCTAATAAAATTGCCCGATAACAAATCGCTTCGTCTAAAGCGCGCCCTGCTCGTTCTGCTCGCAGCAATCCGATTAATTCTCCAGGTGAAAAAACATTAGACATTCCGTCTTCTGAAACCAACACTTTTGATGTTACTTGTCGTACAATAATTTCTAGATGTCTATTATGAATCTGCACCCCTTGAGATCGATAAACCTTTTGGATCTTATTAACCAAAGAGATATGGCTTTGGGCTATAGTTAGCTCAGCTCCAATTAAGAATCCCCAAGGAATTCCAAGAATTCTTGGTATACGTTCGTTCCAACCTTCGACTCTCCTTTCAAGGTTCATCGATATTGAACCAATCGAACGCACTTCTAAGATTTGCTCCACTTTTGGAAGTCCCTGCGTTATGTCACCAGATCGGGATTTTTCATATATAAATGTAACTAATGTATCTCCTTCAGAAAGGGTTTCTCCATAATGTCCGTGAACAGTCGCTCCTGGAGTAGCCAAATACGGCTTAGCTGATCTTATAACTAAGGAATCAACATGAACAATTAAAATTTGACCAGATTTTTTTATATGTGTCCCATATTTAACTAGACATAGATTTTCACAAATAAATTGTCCAATGCTAATTATTGTGGATGTTTCTTCACAATAATTGTGATGTAAAAAGCACCAATTCAAATGGGATGGGTTCAAAATGATGGTATTGCATGGGTTGGGATTATAAATCCTTCTATTTTCATCTATTAAACAGTATTTAAGTACTTCAAGTACTTGGAAAGTCGCTTTCAAATTATCAAGTATCCAATATTTGTTTACCAAGATCTGATTATGAGTTATTAAATAATAAGCTGAATAAAAGTTCACTATTTTAGATACAATAGTACCTAGGGGACCCAACAAATCCTTAATTAGAATTATGGGATTAAATTCTTTTGCTGTGATGTTATATTTCGAACCATTGAATGGACATGGGCCAACTCGAGAACAATTGAATGATGACAAAATTATCAAAGCCTTATTTTGATTCAACAATGTACCAATAGTTGCTTTATGCTGAGTAACTACTGAAATCTTCACTTTCGAAAAAAAAGGGTTGATATTGGTGCAATCTAATCCATTATCGGGGATCAATCCCGAACCCGCCGTATCATACCTTTTTTCCGCATATGAAAGACTAGACTTTACTAACTCAATTTTTATGAAATTTTGAATCAGATCATTTGCCCTTACCTCAACAAGAGAAGCATGAACTTCTTCTATAGAACCATTTTTTTCTTGGTCCCAATTCAATACTAAGCAAGTCCGAACTAATTGAATACTTGTGTGAAAAATTCCACGAATTGACTTTCCG